GCTAGCGTAGCTTAACTAAAGCATAACACTGAAGATGTTAAGATGGACCCTAGAAAGTCCCGCAAGCACAAAGGCTTGGTCCTGACTTTATTATCAACTTTAGCCAAACTTACACATGCAAGTATCCGCACCCCTGTGAGAATGCCCTACAGTTCCCCGCCCGGGAACAAGGAGCTGGTATCAGGCACATCCTGTTGAGCCCACGACACCTTGCTTAGCCACACCCTCAAGGGAACTCAGCAGTGATAAACATTAAGCCATAAGTGAAAACTTGACTTAGTTAAAGCTAAGAGGGCCGGTAAAACTCGTGCCAGCCACCGCGGTTATACGAGAGGCCCAAGTTGACAAACACCGGCGTAAAGCGTGGTTAAGTTAAAAATCACACTAAAGCCAAACATCTTCAAGACTGTTATACGTAACCGAAGACAAGAAGTTCAACCACGAAAGTCGCTTTATCTGATCTGAATCCACGAAAGCTAAGGAACAAACTGGGATTAGATACCCCACTATGCCTAGCCCTAAACATTGATAGTACTATACACCCACTATCCGCCCGGGTACTACGAGCAATAGCTTAAAACCCAAAGGACTTGGCGGTGCTTTAGATCCACCTAGAGGAGCCTGTTCTAGAACCGATAACCCCCGTTCAACCTCACCCTTCCTTGTTTTACCCGCCTATATACCGCCGTCGTCAGCTTACCCTGTGAGGGACTAATAGTAAGCAGAACTGGTACAACCTAAAACGTCAGGTCGAGGTGTAGCGTATGGAGGGGGAAGAAATGGGCTACATTCGCTACCACAGCGAACACGAATAATGCACTGAAATACACATATGAAGGAGGATTTAGCAGTAAGCTGGAAATAGAGCGTCCCGCTGAAACTGGCCCTGAAGCGCGCACACACCGCCCGTCACTCTCCCCAAAACCCCAAATCAGTTAACTAAAACCTAATAATCAAAAAGGGGAGGCAAGTCGTAACATGGTAAGTGTACCGGAAGGTGCACTTGGTAAAATCAGAGCGTGGCTAAGATAGAAAAGCATCTCCCTTACACTGAGAAGTCACCCGTGCAAGTCGGGTCGCCCTGACGCCCAACAGCTAGCCCACCCAAGCAAACTCAACAAACCCCTGTTAATAACCCCAAATACCCTAGTATTTAAATTAAACAAACCATTTTTCCCCCTTAGTATAGGCGATAGAAAAGGACAAACGGCGCAATAGAGAAAGTACCGCAAGGGAACGCTGAAAGAGAAGTGAAACAACCCAGTGAAGCCTAAAAAAGCAGAGATTAAAACTCGTACCTTTTGCATCATGATTTAGCAAGTGTACCTCAAGCAAAGCGAACTTTAGTTTGACGTCCCGAAACTACGTGAGCTACTCCAAGACAGCCTATTAATAGGGCACACCCGTCTCTGTAGCAAAAGAGTGGAGAGAGCTTTGAGTAGAGGCGACAAACCTACCGAACCTAGTTATAGCTGGTTGTCCAAGAAATGAATAGAAGTTCAGCCTCTTAGCTTCTCTTTTCACACTAGTTTAACCCCTAATTGATACCTTAAAGAAACCAAGAGAGTTAGTCAAAGGGGGTACAGCCCCTTTGAACCAAGACACAACTTTATTAGGCGGGTAAAGATCATAATAATTAAAGCTATGTGTTCTGGTGGGCCTAAAAGCAGCCATCCCTTTAGAAAGCGTTAAAGCTCGGACATACAACCTCACCTTCTTATTCTGATCACCTAATCTTACCCCCCTAGCCATACTGGACCGTCCCATGCCCCCATGGGAGTGATTATGCTAATATGAGTAATAAGAGAGCCAAAGACTCTCTCCCTGCACACATGTACATCGGAACGGACACCCCACCGACCATTAACGGCCCCAAACAAAGAGGGCATTAGAGAGCAAACCAAACAACCAGAAGGGCCTCCAATAATAAACCGTTAACCCCACACAGGTGTGCCCCTAGGGAAAGATTAAAAGAAAGAGAAGGAACTCGGCAAACATATAAGCCTCGCCTGTTTACCAAAAACATCGCCTCTTGTAAATTAAAAATAAGAGGTCCCGCCTGCCCTGTGACTATTTGTTTAACGGCCGCGGTATTTTGACCGTGCGAAGGTAGCGCAATCACTTGTCTTTTAAATGAAGACCCGTATGAATGGCATAACGAGGGCTTAACTGTCTCCTCTTTCCAGTCAATGAATTTGATCTTCCCGTGCAGAAGCGGGAATACACTCATAAGACGAGAAGACCCTATGGAGCTTTAGACACGAAAGCAGCCCACGTTAAGCACCCTGAATAAAGGACTAAACCAAGTGGGCCCTGCCCTAATGTCTTTGGTTGGGGCGACCGCGGGGAATTAAAGAACCCCCACGTGGAATGGGAACACTTTTCCTACAACTAAGAGCTACAGCTCTAGAAAACAGAATTTCTGACCAACAAGATCCGGCAATGCCGATCAACGGACCGAGTTACCCTAGGGATAACAGCGCAATCCTCTTTTAGAGCCCATATCGACAAGGGGGTTTACGACCTCGATGTTGGATCAGGACATCCTAATGGTGCAGCCGCTATTAAGGGTTCGTTTGTTCAACGATTAAAGTCCTACGTGATCTGAGTTCAGACCGGAGTAATCCAGGTCAGTTTCTATCTATGCTATGCTCTTTTCTAGTACGAAAGGACCGAAAAGAAGAGGCCTATGCCAAAAGCACGCCTCCCCCTCACCTAGTGAAGTCAACTAAAATAGGCAATAGGGCATACCCCTGTGCCTAAGAGAAAGGCATGTTGAGGTGGCAGAGCCCGGTAATTGCAAAAGACCTAAGCCCTTTCAACAGAGGTTCAAGTCCTCTCCTCAACTATGATATCCACCCTCATTACACACATTATCAACCCCCTCACTTTTATCGTACCAGTTCTCTTAGCCGTCGCTTTTCTTACCCTCCTTGAACGAAAAGTGCTTGGCTACATGCAACTACGAAAAGGCCCAAACGTAGTAGGGCCCTACGGGCTCCTACAACCCATCGCCGACGGCCTTAAGCTCTTCATCAAAGAGCCCGTTCGCCCTTCCACTTCCTCCCCTATACTGTTCCTCCTTACTCCTATAATAGCGCTTACCCTCGCCCTCACTCTCTGAGCCCCAATACCCCTCCCATACCCTGTATTTGACCTAAACCTTGGTATCTTGTTTATCCTTGCCCTCTCTAGCCTTGCAGTTTACTCAATCCTAGGCTCTGGCTGAGCATCTAATTCAAAATATGCTTTAATTGGGGCCCTTCGGGCAGTAGCCCAAACTATCTCGTACGAAGTTAGCCTTGGACTAATTCTGCTAAATATTATTATTTTTACAGGCGGTTTCACACTTCAAACGTTTAACGTCGCCCAAGAAAGTATCTGACTAATCCTACCCGCCTGACCCCTTGCCGCCATGTGGTATATCTCCACCCTCGCTGAAACAAACCGCGCCCCCTTCGACCTCACAGAGGGAGAATCTGAGCTAGTCTCCGGCTTTAATGTAGAATATGCAGGCGGACCTTTTGCCCTCTTTTTTCTGGCAGAATACGCCAACATCTTATTAATAAACACACTCTCAGCCACCCTATTCTTAGGAGCCTCTCATATACCTTCAATCCCCGAACTCACCACCGTCAACCTAATAACCAAAGCAGCCCTTCTTTCAGTACTGTTCCTTTGAGTGCGAGCCTCATACCCACGATTTCGATACGACCAGCTTATACATCTCATCTGAAAAAACTTTCTACCCCTCACCCTTGCCCTAGTTATCTGACACCTAGCCCTCCCCATCGCCTTTGCTGGACTGCCTCCGCAACTATAACCCAGGAGCTGTGCCTGAAGAAAAGGGCCACTTTGATAGAGTGACTTATGGGGGTTAGAGTCCCCCCAACTCCTTAGAAAGAAGGGGTTCGAACCCTACCTAAAGAGATCAAAACTCTTAGTGCTTCCACTACACCACTTCCTAGTAAGGTCAGCTAAAATTAAGCTCTTGGGCCCATACCCCAAATATGTTGGTTAAACTCCTTCCTTTACTAATGAACCCCTACATCTTATCCACCCTTCTCTTTGGGCTGGGCCTAGGAACCACCATTACTTTCGCTAGTTCCCACTGACTACTCGCCTGGATAGGCCTCGAAATAAACACGCTAGCCATTATCCCACTAATAGCACAACACCACCACCCCCGAGCCGTCGAAGCTACAACCAAATATTTCCTAACACAAGCAACTGGGGCCGCAATACTTCTCTTTGCAAGTACCACCAACGCCTGAATCACAGGACAGTGGGACATTCAACAGATATCGCATCCCCTCCCTGTTACTCTGATCACCCTTGCCCTAGCCCTAAAAGTAGGCCTCGCCCCCTTACACTCCTGACTGCCCGAAGTCCTACAAGGTTTAGACCTTACCACCGGACTAATCTTGTCTACTTGACAAAAGTTAGCACCTTTCACCCTCCTCCTACAAATCCAACCTGCTAACTCGACACTCCTAATTGCATTAGGGCTTGCATCCACCCTTATGGGAGGCTGGGGAGGGTTAAATCAAACACAGCTACGCAAAATCCTTGCTTACTCATCAATTGCACACCTTGGGTGGATAGTTTTAATTGTCCAGTTCTCCCCTTCTTTAACCCTCCTAACTCTTCTTACATACCTCGTCATAACATTCTCAACATTTCTTGTATTTAAACTTAACAGCTCCACAAGCATTAACGCCCTCGCCACCTCCTGAGCAAAAGCCCCAGCCCTCACATCTTTAGCTCCCCTAATCCTCTTGTCCCTTGGGGGCCTTCCCCCACTTACAGGGTTTATACCAAAATGACTAATTTTACAAGAACTAACCAAACAGGACCTCGCCACTACCGCCACCCTTGCCGCACTCACTGCCCTTCTTAGCCTGTACTTCTACCTACGCCTATCATACGCCATAACCCTAACTATGTCCCCCAACAACACAGCTGGTACAACCCCTTGGCGCTTCCCGTCATCACAAAACACCCTGCCCCTTGCTATTTCAACCACAGCAACCCTACTGTTGCTCCCCCTCACCCCCGCTGCAACAGCACTCTTAACCCTTTAGAGACTTAGGTTAATAGAAGACCAGGGGCCTTCAAAGCCCCCAGTGAGGGTGAAAATCCCCCAATCCCTGTTAAGACTTGCGGGGTATTATCCCACATCTCCTGCATGCAAAGCAGACACTTTAATTAAGCTAAAGCCCTTCTAGATGGGTAGGCCTCGATCCTACAAACTCTTAGTTAACAGCTAAACGCTCAAACCAGCGGGCATCCACCTACCTTTCCCTCGCCTGTCGTACGAGTAGAGGCGAGGGAAAGCCCCAGCAGGTATAAGTCTGCCTCTTAAGATTTGCAATCTCATATGTTGAACACCTTGGGGCTTGGTAAGAAGAGGACTCAAACCTCTGTTTATGGGGCTACAATCCACCGCTTAAAGCTCAGCCATCCTACCTGTGGCCATCACACGATGATTCTTCTCGACTAATCACAAAGACATTGGCACCCTATATCTAGTATTTGGTGCTTGAGCCGGAATAGTAGGCACAGCCTTAAGCCTCCTAATTCGGGCAGAACTAAGCCAACCCGGCGCCCTTTTGGGGGATGACCAGATTTATAATGTAATTGTTACGGCCCATGCTTTCGTAATAATTTTCTTTATAGTAATACCAATTATAATCGGGGGTTTCGGGAACTGACTCATCCCCCTAATGATCGGCGCCCCTGATATGGCCTTTCCTCGAATAAACAATATGAGCTTTTGACTTCTCCCCCCATCTTTTTTACTCCTCCTAGCCTCTTCGGGGGTCGAAGCAGGAGCCGGAACCGGATGAACAGTTTACCCACCCCTCGCCGGGAACCTCGCCCACGCAGGAGCCTCTGTTGACCTAACGATCTTCTCCCTTCACCTAGCAGGTATCTCTTCTATTCTTGGAGCAATCAACTTTATCACAACTATCATTAATATGAAACCCCCTGCTATTTCTCAATACCAGACCCCTCTATTCGTATGATCTGTTCTTATTACTGCTGTCCTACTGCTTCTTTCCCTCCCCGTACTTGCCGCCGGCATCACAATGCTCCTAACAGACCGAAACCTTAACACCACCTTCTTTGACCCTGCCGGAGGAGGAGACCCAATCCTTTACCAGCACCTCTTTTGATTCTTCGGTCACCCCGAAGTTTATATTCTTATTTTACCAGGGTTCGGTATGGTATCTCACATTGTTGCTTACTATTCGGGTAAAAAAGAACCTTTTGGGTATATGGGCATGGTGTGAGCCATGATGGCTATTGGCCTTCTAGGCTTTATCGTCTGAGCTCATCACATGTTTACAGTCGGAATAGACGTAGACACCCGTGCCTACTTTACATCCGCTACAATAATTATTGCCATCCCAACCGGCGTTAAAGTGTTCAGCTGACTTGCCACTCTTCACGGAGGCTCTATCAAATGAGAAACCCCTCTTTTATGAGCTCTCGGCTTCATCTTCCTATTTACAGTCGGAGGCTTAACCGGCATCATCCTTGCCAACTCCTCCCTAGACATTGTACTACACGACACCTACTACGTGGTTGCTCACTTCCATTACGTCCTATCTATGGGTGCCGTATTTGCTATCGTTGCAGGCTTCGTTCACTGGTTCCCCCTTTTTTCAGGATATACCCTTCACAGCACCTGAACAAAAATCCACTTCGGGGTAATATTCCTTGGAGTTAACCTCACCTTCTTCCCACAGCATTTCCTAGGCTTAGCTGGAATGCCCCGACGATACTCAGACTACCCAGATGCCTACACCCTATGAAACACTGTCTCTTCAATTGGCTCACTGATCTCCCTCGTAGCAGTAATCATGTTCCTATTTATTATCTGAGAAGCTTTCGCTGCCAAACGTGAAGTCCTGGCCATAGAACTTACAATAACCAATGTAGAATGACTACACGGCTGCCCTCCCCCTTACCACACATTCGAGGAACCTGCATTTGTTCTAGTTCAATCAAACTAACGAGAAAGGGAGGAGTCGAACCCCCATATGCTGGTTTCAAGCCAACCACATAACCGCTCTGTCACTTTCTTTATAAGACGCTAGTAAAACGGTACATTACACCGCCTTGTCAAGGCAGAATTGTGGGTTAAAGTCCTGCGTGTCTTAACCCTTCAGCCCCCCCCCCCCCCCCCCCCCCCCCCCCCCCCCCCCCCGGGGACCTCCCGTACCTCCCCCTCCTCCCCCTCCCCCCCCCCCCCCCCCCCCCATGGCCCATCCCTCTCAATTAGGATTTCAAGATGCAGCTTCACCTGTTATAGAAGAACTTCTTCATTTTCATGATCACGCCTTAATAATCGTCTTTCTTATCAGCACTATAGTCCTTTACATTATTGTGGCAATAGTCTCCACTAAACTAACCAACAAATACATCTTAGACTCCCAAGAAATTGAAATTATCTGAACCGTTCTCCCAGCAATTATCCTCATTCTCATCGCTCTTCCCTCCCTACGCATTCTCTACCTTATAGACGAAATCAACAGCCCCCTTCTCACAATTAAAGCCGTCGGCCATCAATGATACTGAAGCTACGAGTACACAGACTACGAAGATCTTGGGTTCGACGCTTACATAATCCCCACTCAAGACCTAACCCCCGGCCAATTCCGACTCTTAGAAGCGGACCACCGCATAGTAATCCCAGTAGAATCCCCTATTCGAGTCCTAGTCTCCGCTGATGACGTCCTTCACTCGTGAGCAGTCCCAACCCTTGGTATTAAAATGGACGCAGTCCCCGGACGACTCAACCAAACAGCTTTCATTGCATCACGCCCCGGCATCTTCTACGGACAATGCTCCGAAATCTGCGGGGCCAACCACAGCTTTATGCCCATCGTAGTAGAAGCAGTCCCTCTAGAACATTTTGAAAACTGATCATCACGAATACTTGAAGACGCCTCGCTAAGAAGCTAAACAGGGAACAGCGTTAGCCTTTTAAGCTAAAGATTGGTGACTCCCAACCACCCCTAGCGACATGCCTCAACTCAACCCCGCACCTTGATTTGCTATCCTAGTCTTCTCCTGATTAGTCTTCCTCGCCATTATTCCCCCAAAAGTAATAGCCCACACCTTCCCAAACGAACCAACGCTCCAAAGCGCCGAAAAACCCAAAACAGAACCCTGAACCTGACCATGACAGTAAGCCTCTTCGATCAATTTATGACCCCCACACTCCTAGGAGTTCCTCTAATCGCCCTCGCCACTACCCTCCCTTGAATTATGTACCCCGCCCCCACAACCCGATGACTAAATAGCCGCTTCTTAGCCCTTCAAGGCTGATTTATCAACCGCTTTACCCAACAGCTTCTTCTCCCCCTAAACCTAGGCGGTCACAAATGAGCAACCCTCCTAACCTCTCTTATGATCTTTCTCATCACCATAAATATGTTGGGCCTACTTCCATACACTTTTACCCCTACTACACAACTTTCCCTAAACCTAGGCCTTGCAACACCCCTTTGACTAGCCACAGTTATTATTGGAATGCGAAACCAACCAACGCATGCCCTAGGACACCTCCTACCAGAAGGCACCCCAGGCCCCCTCATTCCTGTACTTATCATTATCGAAACAATTAGTCTATTTATCCGCCCCCTCGCACTAGGTGTACGACTTACCGCCAACCTTACCGCCGGTCATCTTTTAATTCAACTTATTTCAACCGCCGCATTTGTCCTTCTATCCTCAATGCCCGCTGTAGCCCTCTTAACCTCAACAGTCCTGGTACTCCTAACCCTACTTGAAGTTGCTGTTGCCATGATCCAAGCCTACGTATTTGTTCTTCTTTTAACCCTTTACCTTCAAGAAAACGTCTAATGGCCCATCAAGCACACGCATACCACATAGTTGACCCCAGCCCTTGACCTCTAACAGGTGCAATTGCTGCCCTACTGATAACATCAGGCTTAGCAACCTGATTCCACTTCCAGTCTACAACCCTTATGACCCTTGGAACAGCCCTTCTTCTCCTTACTATGTTCCAATGATGACGAGATATCGTACGAGAAGGCACCTTCCAAGGCCACCATACACCGCCTGTCCAAAAAGGACTACGTTACGGCATGATCCTTTTCATTACCTCAGAAGTATTCTTCTTCCTAGGCTTCTTTTGAGCCTTCTACCATGCAAGCCTCGCACCCACCCCCGAGCTAGGGGGCTGCTGACCTCCTACGGGCATTACAACCCTTGATCCGTTTGAAGTACCTCTCCTTAATACAGCTGTTCTTCTTGCCTCAGGAGTTACAGTCACATGAGCTCACCATAGCATCATAGAGGGGGAACGAAAACAAGCAGTCCAATCCCTTGCATTAACAATTCTCCTTGGATTTTACTTTACATTCCTACAAGGCTTAGAGTACTACGAAGCCCCCTTTACAATCGCAGATGGCGTATATGGCTCCACCTTCTTTGTAGCCACCGGATTCCACGGACTTCACGTAATCATTGGCTCCACATTTTTAGCCGTCTGCTTAATCCGACAGATTCTACACCACTTCACATCTAAACACCACTTCGGGTTTGAAGCAGCCGCCTGATACTGACATTTCGTAGATGTTGTATGACTATTCCTCTATATCTCAATCTACTGATGAGGATCTTAATCTTTCTAGTACTAAATGTCAGTATAAGTGACTTCCAATCACCCGGTCTTGGTTAAAGCCCAAGGAAAGATAATGAACCTAGTTACAACTGTAATTACTATTGCTACCCTTCTTTCGATTGTTCTAACCCTTGTCTCCTTCTGGCTCCCTCAAATGACCCCTGACCACGAAAAACTCTCTCCCTATGAATGCGGCTTTGACCCCGTAGGCTCCGCTCGTCTGCCTTTCTCCCTCCGATTCTTTTTAGTTGCTATCCTTTTTTTGCTCTTCGATCTGGAGATTGCTCTCCTTCTTCCACTACCCTGAGGAGACCAGTTAACGGCACCTTTAATTACATTTCTATGAGCCACAGCCGTTCTTATGCTACTCACACTAGGCCTAATTTACGAATGACTCCAAGGCGGCTTGGAGTGAGCCGAATAGGCAGTTAGTTTAAGAAAAACCTTTGATTTCGGCTCAAAAACTTATGGTTAAAGTCCATAATTGCCTAATGACCCCTGTTCACTTTGCCTTCTCGTCGGCTTTCCTATTAGGCCTTACTGGCTTAGCCTTCCACCGAACCCACCTGCTCTCAGCCCTTCTATGCTTAGAAGGTATAATACTCTCTTTATTTATTGCCCTCTCTCTTTGAACTTTACAACTGGGGGCCACAAACTTCTCCGCAGCCCCAATGCTCCTACTAGCATTTTCAGCTTGTGAGGCAAGCGCGGGCCTAGCCCTACTGGTAGCCACTGCCCGCACTCATGGCACCGACCGTCTTCAAAGCCTAAACCTCCTCCAATGCTAAAAATTTTAATCCCTACCCTAATGCTTGTCCCCACCGCTTTAATAACTCCTCACAAATGACTTTGACCTACCACACTTATGCACAGCCTACTAATTGCTTTGGCCAGCTTCTTCTGACTATTAAATACGGCAGAGACCGGCTGATCTAGCCTCAGCTTCTACATAGCTACAGACTCTCTCTCCACCCCACTTCTAGTCCTTACTTGCTGACTGCTCCCCCTCATAATTTTAGCAAGCCAAAACCACACAGCATCTGAACCTCTCAACCGACAACGAATGTACCTCACTCTTTTAACATCCCTTCAAATCTTTCTCATCCTGGCTTTCGGGGCCACCGAGATCATTATATTTTATGTAATGTTTGAAGCCACCCTCATCCCGACCCTCATCCTAATCACCCGCTGAGGAAACCAAACCGAACGCCTAAATGCAGGCGTTTACTTTCTCTTTTACACCCTTGCTGGGTCCCTCCCCCTTCTTGTAGCACTCCTCCTCCTCCAAAACAGCACTGGCACCCTATCACTTCTAACAATCCAGTACTCCGACCCAATCGAACTTTCCTCTTATGCCCACAAACTATGGTGAGCCGGCTGCCTTCTTGCATTTCTTGTAAAAATACCACTCTATGGTGTACATCTTTGATTACCAAAAGCACATGTTGAAGCCCCCGTTGCAGGCTCAATAATTCTGGCTGCCGTGCTCCTAAAACTCGGAGGCTACGGAATAATACGAATGGTAGTAATACTTGAACCTCTCACCAAAGAACTCAGCTACCCTTTTATCGTGTTCGCTTTATGGGGTGTTATCATAACCGGGTCAATCTGCCTTCGTCAAACAGACTTAAAGTCCCTTATTGCCTACTCCTCTGTTAGCCACATGGGCTTGGTTGTAGGAGGCATCCTAATTCAAACCCCTTGGGGATTCTCCGGAGCCCTTGTCCTCATAATTGCCCACGGACTAGCATCCTCCGCACTCTTCTGTCTTGCTAATACAAGCTATGAGCGAACACATAGCCGAACAATACTGCTAGCCCGAGGACTTCAAGTGGTCCTACCTCTTATAACAGCCTGATGGTTCATTGCTAGCCTAGCCAACCTAGCTCTCCCTCCCCTTCCGAATCTAATAGGAGAACTAATGATTATTACTTCTCTCTTCAACTGATCTTGATGAACTATCATCTTAACCGGGGCAGGTACACTGATCACAGCAAGCTACTCCCTCTATATGTTCCTCATATCACAGCGAGGCCCTCTTCCAACTCACATTATCGCCCTAAACCCCTCCCACACACGAGAACACCTGCTCTTGGCCTTACACCTCCTCCCCCTAGTTTTACTTACCCTAAAACCTGAGTTAATTTGAGGATGAGCCTCATGTAGATATAGTTTAACCAAAACATTAGATTGTGATTCTAAAGACAAGGGTTAAAGTCCCCTTATCCACCGAGAGAGGCTCGCCAGCAACGAAGACTGCTAATCTCCGCGACCTTGGTTGGACCCCAGGGCTCACTCGAAATGCTCCTAAAGGATAACAGCTCATCCATTGGTCTTAGGAACCAAAAACTCTTGGTGCAAATCCAAGTAGCAGCTATGCATCCTACTTCACTAATAATAACTTCAAGCCTAATTATTATTTTTACACTATTAGCCTACCCCGTACTTTCAACATTAACCCCTCAAACCAAGACCCCGGACTGGGCTACATCCCATGTTAAAACAGCAGTAAAGCTTGGGTTTTTCGTTAGCCTTCTACCCCTATTCCTATTTTTCAACGAGGGTGCCGAAACAATCGTAACCTCTTGAACTTGAATAAATACCACCTGTTTTGACATCAATATTAGCTTTAAATTCGACCACTACTCTATCATCTTTACCCCCATTGCCCTCTATGTCACCTGATCTATTTTAGAATTTGCATCTTGGTACATACATGCAGACCCCAACATAAACCGTTTTTTTAAATACCTTCTGATTTTCCTCATCACCATAATTATCCTTGTTACAGCAAACAACATATTTCAACTGTTTATCGGATGAGAGGGGGTTGGTATCATATCTTTTCTTCTCATTGGCTGATGATACGGCCGAGCCGACGCTAACACCGCTGCCCTTCAAGCTGTAGTATATAACCGCGTGGGGGACATTGGACTAATTTTTGCCATAGCCTGAATAGCCATAAACCTTAACTCCTGAGAAATACAACAAATTTTCATCGCCTCTAAAGACTTAGATCTTACATTCCCCCTTTTGGGCCTAATCCTCGCCGCCACCGGCAAGTCCGCCCAATTTGGTCTCCATCCTTGGCTCCCCTCTGCCATAGAAGGTCCTACGCCGGTATCTGCCCTACTACACTCCAGCACCATGGTTGTCGCCGGCATTTTCCTGCTAGTACGCATAAGCCCTTTACTAGAAAACAACCAAACTGCTTTAACCACCTGCCTATGTTTAGGGGCCCTAACAACCCTCTTTACAGCCACCTGCGCACTCACTCAAAACGACATTAAAAAAATTGTTGCCTTCTCCACCTCTAGCCAGCTAGGACTAATAATAGTTACTATCGGACTTAATCAACCCCAACTCGCTTTCCTACATATCTGCACCCACGCTTTCTTTAAAGCAATACTTTTCCTATGTTCAGGCTCTGTTATCCACAGCCTGAACGACGAACAAGACATTCGTAAAATAGGAGGCATACACCACCTCACTCCCTTTACCACCTCTTGTTTAACAATTGGAAGCCTGGCCCTCACCGGCACCCCCTTCTTAGCTGGGTTCTTCTCAAAAGATGCCATCATTGAAGCCCTAAACACATCACACCTAAACGCCTGAGCCCTCACTCTCACCCTCCTGGCCACCTCCTTCACCGCTATCTATAGCCTACGCGTAGTATACTTCGTTTCAATGGGCCACCCACGATTTAACCCCCTCTCCCCTATTAATGAAAACAACCCCTCCGTAATTAACCCTATTAAACGTCTAGCCTGAGGAAGCATTATTGCCGGGCTCCTAATTACATCAAACATCACCCCCTTAAAAACCCCAATTATAACCATACCTCCCCTGCTTAAACTAGCCGCCCTCCTTGTTACAATTACAGGTCTTATCCTAGCCCTAGAACTAGCATCTCTCACAAGCAAACAATATCAAACCACCCCAAACTTGGCCACACACCACTTCTCTAACATGCTAGGCTTTTTCCCGACAGTTATACATCGCCTTACCCCTAAAATTAACCTAATTCTAGGACAAACTATTGCTAGCCAAATAGTGGATCAAACATGACTTGAAAAAACAGGCCCAAAAGCCATTGCCAACGCCAGCCTCCCTCTAATCACCACAACTAGCAACACCCAGCAGGGCCTTATTAAAACTTACCTCGCCTTATTTCTCCTTACCTTAACCCTAGCCATCCTTATTACCACATACTAAACAGCCCGAAGAGTCCCACGACTTAGACCCCGGGTTAACTCCAACACCACAAACAACGTAAGCAAAAGCACCCAAGCGCTTAACACAAGCATGCCTCCTCCTGACGAATACATAAGAGCCACCCCACCAATATCCCCTCGAAACACAGAAAAGTCCCACAGCTCATCCGCTGGCACTCAAGATGCTTCATGTCACCCACCTCACACAGCACTTGAAACCACCACCACCCCTACTACATATATTACTATGTATAGTAAAACAGGACGACTTCCTCAACTTTCTGGAAAGGGCTCAGCAGCCAAAGCTGCTGAATACGCAAACACTACTAACATCCCTCCAAGATAAATTAAAAATAAAACTAAAGATAAAAAAGGACCACCATGCCCAACTAAAACCCCACACCCCATCCCTGCTACAACCACCAGCCCTAAAGCAGCAAAATAGGGGGAAGGATTAGAAGCCACTGCTACTAACCCTAACACCAACCCCAATAAGAACAAAGACATAATATAGGTCATAATTCCTGCCAGGAGTTTAACCAGGACTAATGGCTTGAAAAACCACCGTTGTTATTCAACTACAAGAACCTTAATGGCCAGCCTACGAAAAACCCACCCCCTACTAAAAATCGCAAACAATGCACTAGTTGACCTTCCAACCCCCTCAAATATTTCGGTATGATGAAACTTTGGCTCCCTCCTAGGTCTTTGTTTAATTATCCAAATCCTAACCGGGCTCTTCCTCGCCATACACTACACCTCTGACATCGCAACAGCCTTCTCATCAGTCGGACATATCTGCCGAGATGTTAACTACGGGTGACTCATCCGTAACCTCCACGCCAACGGTGCCTCTTTCTTTTTCATTTGCATCTATATGCACATCGGACGGGGCCTTTATTACGGCTCCTACCTCTATAAAGAGACTTGAAATATTGGGGTCGTCCTTCTACTCCTTGTAATAATAACCGCTTTCGTAGGATACGTCCTCCCCTGAGGACAAATGTCATTCTGAGGAGCCACTGTCATCACAAACCTTCTCTCTGCAGTTCCTTACATCGGCAACGCCCTAGTCCAATGAATTTGAGGAGGCTTCTCAGTAGACAACGCCACACTCACGCGATTCTTTGCCTTCCACTTCCTTTTCCCCTTCGTAATTGCAGGTGCAACCCTCATCCATCTTCTCTTTCTACACGAAACTGGCTCAAACAACCCCCTTGGCTTAAACTCAGATGTAGACAAAATCTCTTTTCACCCTTACTTTTCTTACAAAGACCTCCTAGGATTCGCAGCACTCTTAATTGCCCTCACAGCCCTAGCACTGTTCTCCCCAAACCTCTTAGGAGACCCAGACAATTTTACCCCTGCTAACCCGCTGGTGACCCCTCCCCACATCAAGCCTGAGTGGTACTTCTTGTTTGCCTACGCCATCCTTCGCTCTATCCCCAACAAGCTTGGAGGCGTTCTAGCCCTTCTGGCATCCATCCTCGTACTCATAGTAGTGCCTATCCTCCACACATCAAAACAACGTGGCCTAACCTTTCGCCCCATAACCCAATTCCTATTTTGAACCCTCATCGCAGACGTCGCTATCCTCACATGAATCGGAGGCATGCCCGTTGAACACCCCTTTATTATCATTGGCCAAATTGCATCTCTCCTATACTTCTTTCTTTTCTTAGCTTTATTCCCACTAGCAGGCTGAATAGAAAACAAAACTTTAGGATGAGCTTGCAATAGTAGCTCAGCGCCAGAGCGCCGGTCTTGTAAACCGGACGCCGGAGGTTAAAATCCTCCCTACTGCTCAAAGAAAGGAGATTTTAACTCCTACCCCTAACTCCCAAAGCTAGGGTTCTAAACTAAACTATTCCTTGGCGTATGTACTAATTTCAGTATATGAATTATGTAAATACATATATGTATAATCACCACGAATTTATATGAACCAAATCAATAGCATTTAAGGATGTATATGTAATATCAACACATCTCGGTGTTCCACATTCATATATCAACATAATACGAAGATAAACATAAAGCATGTAGAGTTTTATATAACATTTAAATAATTCAAGGATAGGCGAGATTTAAGACCGAACTAAATCACTCATTAGTTAAGTTATACGTTTTTCCACAACCCGTCAGATATCAGTATACGATGTAGTAAGAACCGACCATCAGTTGATTTCTTAATGCCAACGGTTATTGAAGGTGAGGGACAAGTATTCGTGGGGGTTTCACAGAGTGCACTATTCCTGGCATTTGGTTCCTATTTCAGGGCCATTGATTGATATTATTCCTCCCACTTTCATCGACGCTTGCATAAGTTAATGTTGGAGTACATCCCCGAGATGACCCAGCATGCCGGGCGTTCTCTCCAGCGAGCCAGGGGTTCTCTTTTTTTTTTTCCTTTCACCTGGCATTACAGAGCGCACACGGTATTAACAGACAAGGTATGAACATTTATCTCGCCCCTGCAGGATATATTTTGAGTGTTGGATAGATATTATAAATTGAACAACATACTTGTATCTCAAGAGCATAAAGAGTGATTTGTTACTCGAAACTTCCCTAAGATCACCCCTGGTTTCTTCGCGTTAAACCCCCCTACCCCCTTAAACTCCTGAGATCACTAACACTCCTGAAAACCCCCCGGAAACAGGAAAACCTCTAGAAGCTTAATTGGGGCGAAAAATGTGCTTATTTACACTATTAAAATAATGCGTGT